GTATTTATTAAGTGCATGCCGGTATAGCTATCTACCTATCCGCATATCACATCTTTTATCGTAATTTAACTTGTGGCAACAGAGGTCAGGTCGCGCTATATCATAATTCCTATTTTTTCATTTTATATATGCAATAGAAAAAATAAGACACGACGATTCTCTATAGGGATATGGGATATGTACATAAGAGAGACCCGCCCCGGTATCTGTGTAACAATTTCTGTTTTGAGGTTTACATATACACATATATATTGTTATAATTGATTGTTATATAATTGTTATAATTGAAATTGAAAAAGATTGATTATTGAAAATAATTGATACTGATTAGTCATAAATCAATTTGATTTTGTTATGGCATTAAATTAAGGTAAAGAAACGCAACAATTTGAGACACAAATTGAAGAACCTTTCACTAATTCAAAACAAATACAAATAGTTAATGGTTCCAATTTGCCCTGAATTTTTCAGTCTGTGACCGGAAATTTATTTTTTATCTTATCAATAGAAAGAGAAGGGGAGTTTTTAAGCGGTGTGTGTTTTGAGATATAACCAATCGAAGAGAATAATCTAAACTGGATCCAATAATCCAATAAAAAAAAAGAAAAAAATGAGTAATAGAATATGGATGGATACTATTTTGATTTTATCCATTTTGGATCGGATTTGGTTTGGCGACATGGCCAAGTGGTAAGGCGGGGGACTGCAAATCCTTTATCCCCAGTTCAAATCTGGGTGTCGCCTGATCAACAAAAAACTTGGGATTTATTATTCTGCTGATTTAACTCGGCGAATTCTGTCCCCGGAGAAGGAGAGGCAAAAGGATAAGCCTATCGATACTTTTTTTTTTTAATCTGTAGTTCTATAAAAAAAGTAAATTTTTTTTTCTCAAAATCTGGGTTTTGGGTGTGGCCCAAACCGGTACAAATAGGGATGAAGTAAGCTTTACTTATTAATATGATTATGATTGGTTCGGACATTTATTTTAAAAATGGAATAAAATAAAGAGTGAGAGTCAATTCTGGGATTCACAACTACGAAAGTAAGAGGTCGGAAATCTTGGTATCCAAAGGTTCCTAAAGGACACTCCATTTTTGCTCCTAGGATTGAAGAAGAGATTGTACGAAAGACTATCAAGAATTCCTAATTATCTTACACTACCACTACTAAAGTTGTGTCTACTGACTCTGTCTGGAATTAGATTGGATAGGCGGATGGGAAATAAATTTAGAAGTTGTGGAAAGGACTGAAGATACTTTGTATCCAGACTCACGAGAGTCTCTGAGTACTCAAACATTCAATCAGGATAGTTGGTCGGCTCTTATTCTTATAGAGTAAAAGTCAAAGTTGAAAAAACAAAAAATTTCTTTGCCCGTGTAGGGTAGGGGGATTACGAAAAAAAGAAAGAATGTATGTAATACTGGTGATGGTGTCTCCCCATTCTTTCACAGAAAGAAAAACAAAAACAGTAAGGCTTAGATCAAATAGGAAATAGAGGTATCTGATAGATAGTTATCTATCTTGATGGTATATTTTGATGTTTTTTGCTTATGAAAAAGGGTAACAAACAATAGGTCTTAGTATTCCTACATGTTCCATTAGGATAGGAGTATTCCTTTACTATTTAATTTTCCAAGAAAAGGTGTGTGTATCGTATTTGTGCTTAATGCTTCCCGATTCTACCAGAAATCTTATAATCTTGTTACGAGTAGATTCATTGGATTGGTTCGTCAATAGCCTTAAGTCAGAATTATATTTTGACTCTGCGCCATTGATTCCACTATGATTATTGATCAATAATGGAATAATTCCTTCATAGAGATAGGAGACATAATTCATATGGATATAGTAAGTCTCGCTTGGGCTGCTTTAATGGTAGTCTTTACATTTTCCCTCTCACTCGTAGTATGGGGAAGGAGTGGACTCTAGGGGTACTACTAATTGAGTAATTGAGTAATCGATTGAGTAATTGAATTGTATCAATTGTTTAATTGATCGTTTTGCGAAGCTTTAAAAAAATAATGTCTCTGTTTCAAAATTATACTGAAATACAGTAATGAATAAGAAAATACAATAATGAATACTAACCATTCGATTAAACAATGAATGATTACTAATTACTATAGTTGTATTTCGAAACTCAAATCTACGCATGATGGGAAATTTTTTCCAACCGAATTCTTCCTAAATATTCTATTTTGATAAACCAGCTCTTACCAGAATTATGGATATTACAACGAGAAAAAACCAATTTCTAGTTTTTTATTTTTTCTTTATTTATTTCCCTCTTTCTTTACTTTTACTGTTCTAAGAGAAGAGAAAGTCGTTCCGCTATTCTAATTATATTAGATTACGGCAATACATACTTTCTATTGGAAGTGACTAGTTGTTGTCCAAAGAGGTTCTACACATAATAAGATTAGATCTTTCTTCCGTTGAGCGATCCACATATCGCGCATTTCACCTTTCTTTTAGACTCCTAGAAATTTTTTTATGCTTT